GTAATTTATTTTCGAATTTGAATCAATCGGAAGATAAAAAAGACCATTATTATGAATTTTATCCTTTATTTGGTCCTTATTAGGTTCAACCTTAATATTTTTATTAATTTTATACAAAAATTTTCTATCTTTATTTTTTTCCATATATATAATATCGCTTTTTCCTAAATAATTCTTGCTAGGAATATTCTTGAGTATGCTAAAAAATTTTTCTTTATTTCTGGTGGAATTTTCTTGGTTATTATTTGTTTCTAATGATGATCTATAAATATAGTAGTTATTTTTAGTTTCAGAATGAATATATTTATATGATAAAAGATCATATCTATAGTTTTTTTTTAAATTATCCTCTTTATTTGGTAATAAATAGACTTTCGAATTTTGTTTTTTTTTTGAATCAAGTAATTGGTCTTTTTCAGAGGAATACCATTTGTTTAAATCTTTATTTTGAGACGTCTGGCATTGGTTGATTCTATTTCGCCATTTTTTGGGGATTAATCTAGACGATGTAATCTGAGATAAATCGTATTGATAATGACCTCTTAACCAGTTTTTCCATGGATTCATTCCATAATTTGAAAGTTTATTATGTCTTAATTCGGAATGAAATATTCCTTGTCTTCCAAAAAAATCCTTTATTTCAGTCTTAAGAAAAAAAGACGGTCCATTATATTGAAGAATAGATTTTAACTTATTGAAGTTAATAATCTGCGTTTGTGATAATTTGAAAAATACATATTTTTGTGACAAGTAAGATAAATCAAAAAAAATATCTGACTTCCGCTTACTATTTCTAAGATTATCAAAAGCCCTTTTTATAGTCATAGACAAAATAAAGTCAATTTTATTTTGTTTTGTTTTATTAATCCTTTCTTGATTTGTTTCATTATTGTTAATGTATTTATCATTATCAAGAATTTTTTTTGTTGATTCGATAAAAAGTTGTAGAGGGATTCTGCGCATATTAATGATACATAGAAAGATATCTATGTATATTTTTTCAATGAAAAATTTAACTAATAATTCAATATTTTTTATTTTTAATATTTTCAAAATTTTTGGGGATGATTCTGCATTATTATTTTTCTTTTTTTTGATTCCTGGCGTTACTTTTTTTTTATTTTTTTTCATTATTTCTATTTCATTTCTGATTGTGTTTCTTCTATCAATCCTATGTTTCATTTCTTCTTCTGCCTGTGAATAATTTGTCCAACCTGTAGATCGAATTTGACTAAGTGATTCATGAATTATCTGATTGCTGATTATGGAATCCTTTTCTGTTTGAGTTTCACTTGATTCATATATTTCTCTCGGTATAAATAATGGAATTTTATTTCCTTTTAAAAGTTCTTTTATTATTTGTTTTATAAAGAAAAATGCTTTTGCTTCTTTCTTTTTTATTTTTTTAAAAATTCTTCGAACTCTAAAATTTAATTTTCTGATTTCGACTTTATAGTCTATATCTTTAAAAATGGGTTCAAAAAAGGAAGGTGTTTTTCGAGGAGGACCAAAAGGATGTTCCGTTTCCATTCCCAAAATTGTTAAAAAACAAGAATCAAAATCCTCTTGTTGCTTTAGATCTCTATCAGAATCATAGAGTCCTAGCTTAGATCTGTGCCAAGGTTTCAAATGAAAAGGATATAGGATTTTTATCTGAAAACCTCCGCTTAACCAATTTTTAGGAAATTTTGTTTTGGAGAATTGAAGACCATTAGAGCTGCATTTTAGATAAATTTCTCTATTCCAATCTTGGAAATCCTCATACCATTCCGGAGATTGCCGTAATAAAATACGGACAATATTCTTAGCTATTATCAATAAAGGTAATTTAATATATTTTCTAAAAGTTGATTGAGCTAGTAACAGAATACCTCTTGTTTTGTGTCCATGTGGAATGGTCTCCCAGAATTCCATTACGTCTTCCTGGGTGTTTCTTTTTGGGGGGGATTGTTTATTTAAAATTTCGAATTCTGACTTTTTACCCAACCGATCTTTAATATTAAAAAAAAGTTTGATTAGGTCGGATATAGGAAAAGGAAAATCTTGCTTTTTTTCCAAAAAAAGCGGGGAATGAGGATTTCCTTGATACGGTCCCCAAATAACCAATTTACGCCTTTGAGCGCGCATAGATCCTTTGATTACGGATCGACGAAAATCTGGTTCTTCCAAATAACTTATAAAACCCAAATCTTTATTAAATTTTTTATCAATATTAGAATTATTTAAATTAGACTTCTTCAAAGTTTCTAAAGTTCGTGTCGAACGATTTAAAAAATCTATATGTTTAAATTTTCTTGTTCGAAGCTGGTGCCCCAGTCCTTGTATTATGCCTTGTTCTTTTCGTCGTTTTTTTAAATTTTGGTGTAACTCGTTGATTAATTTGTATGACCATCGAGGGGGTTTTTTACCGATTTCGTTTATTCCACTAGATTTTTTTTGACCTCTAAGTTTAGCTATAATTGTGGTCAATAAAAAAATTAACCGATTATTTGAATCAATT